CTCCAGAAATGCCCATTATTTAGAATGCCCCATATATTCTAAAAGTATTCTAAAGATATATGGGAATAAAATATATAGGGATAAAGGGTCCATTTTTTCTACAATACCCCTTGGTTTCTTTCCAATTTCTCACATCTTCTGATCTGTCTAAAGATCTAGATTCCCAATTTGTTGCAAAGGTAGTAAAGAAAAAAAGAGTGCTTTTTCCATTGAAAAATAGATTATCAATATATTAGTAGGATTACCAGTAATCTGTGTCATTCTTACTCTAGTCCGTATCCATGTGGATATCAGTATATCAGTCGTGTTTCTTTTACAACACGATAATATTTCTCGTAAATAGAAACGAAACGAATGAAAGCATAAGAATACATATATGCATGCTGTATACCTCACCCTGGGATTGTAGTTCAATCGGTCAGAGCACCGCCCTGTCAAGGCGGAAGCTGCGGGTTCGAGCCCCGTCAGTCCCGACCTCGGATCCGATGAATCCATCAATTCATCTTCCCATTTTCTGTGAGGAGGGGGCCCGGGACAGGATTGAATTTCCTGCGGGGATCCTTAATTTTTTTTATTTAGTTTTTCGTTTCGAATTTCTCATCGGACAAAGACGGGAATTTCAATTATTTGAACTAGTACCGATTGCTGGGGGAGAGGCATACGTAGTCGTAGGTATCGCCATACTGGGGATTCCAAGAGAGACCCACTGGTTTGACTTTTTCAATTGCTTCTGATCCATGAAATGGAATAGGGTACAGAGTACCCATACGTTTCCAGGGAGTACATATACAAATTGTACTCGTTTATTCTACGATACACAATTAACTAACTTAGTAACATAGTTACTCGGGCAGCAGAGTACTATTAAACCTACTCCCTTTTGTTTTCGAGATACGATTTTGTGCAATCTCAATTAGTAAAGTAATTAAAAACAATCTATCTATCTTATTCTTATTCAAATTGCATGCTGAATTTAGCTTTCAGTCCCAATCCAAGGAAAAAGAGGGTCCTTGCTTTTAATATAAAGTAAAGGATCAAACAATGATCCGCCCCTTTTGTTTCTTTTCCACAGGGGGAATAAATCATTTTTTTTTATTTATCTTTATATAATATATATTTTTATTTTAGGGTTTCATCGAAGAAGGAGAAAAATCAATAAAGAAAGAATTTGTCGGAATATTAGATCTTTTTTTTTATATCGAGACCCATCCCATACCCATACCTTTATCACATTTCTCTGCCTTCCAGGAGGATTAGATCATTACGAAAACTTCGCTTCGAGCTTAACTCCTTCCCTTTTACATTTCACTCCTACTGTTTAGGTCTGTTACCAATGGAAGGCCGGCAACAGAACACAGGTCAGATGATACCTCGTCGGATGCTTCTTATAAAGAAGATGATAGATTTTAGAAACTAAAGAATGAAAAAAAAAAAGATGAGAAATTCAATGGGATTCTTGATTAGATCAGGAATCCCATTTTTGATTCGGTATGGATAAAAGATCTTCCTATGTTATACTATTCAATTCTCGACGATGAATCGATTTAATAGATCAGATATTGTTATTCATAATATAATATTGAATATTGATCCGATTCAGTATCAACCATCAGGATGCACCCATTGAATTTACAGGAGAAATATTTTTCTTTTTCTTTTTTTTTCTATGGGATTAGATCCCGAGTTATTGCGAAGCAAAAAAAAACGATGAGATTATGGAAGTCAATATTCTCGCATTTATTGCGACTGCGCTGTTCATTTTAGTTCCTACTGCTTTTTTACTTATCATCTACGTAAAAACAGTCAGTCAAAATGATTAGAATTAAACTTGACTTATTAGCTCTTATCAATGATTGACGAAATAAAAGGGATTCCAATTCCAAGTCTTAAATGAAATTAGAGAACTGGAATCAACAGTATAATAGATGGTGTAGTAGAAAGGTTCATATAGTTCTTTCTACCACACTATCTATTATTATATTGTATAAATATTGTATTGCATGTAGAAAGTTGTATTGTATAAATTAAAAAAATGGATGGGGTTGATATAGACTAGATACAATATCTATCCATATAAATGAAGTAATTGATTGGGCCGTTAACAGATACCCCACGGAGTTCTATAGTCACTTCTTCGGATTTGAAAAAAAAAGTAGTAAACACCACTCATTTTTCATGCTTGAGCCATGACATGAGGTGAGTCAATAAAGCATAAATAGGATTCCTAGAAGTATAAAACTTAAGTGAGCACGGATCACCCGACGCAAGATCTTATTATGCGTAGTACCTCTTTGAACAACCACTACGTCTATGGCATCTCCAGTAGAAAGTACGTATCCACGTAATAGTAGCAGTACTTCCTCTTTGAACAGTCAAGAGGGAAAAACAAATAAAAAAATAGGGGTTGGTTGCTCCTCATTGTAATATCCATAATTATGGTAAGAGCGGGTTCATCGAAATCGAATATTATATTTAGGAATAGGAAGAGTTCGGCTGGAAAAATTTCCTATCATGCGTATTCCTTTGAGTTTCGAAATACGAACAACATCAGAATCAAATCATTCAAATATTGATCGAAAGATCATTGTTCATATATTACTGGATTACCCTAGAATTTTTGAAATGGATTATCTTAAAACGCTTCGCGGAACGGTCCATTAAACATAAACACCATTGATCCAATTTGATTACTCAACTTAATTAGTAGTACCCCTAGAGTCCACTTCTTCCCCATACTACGAGTGAAAGGGAAAACGTAAAGACCACCATTAAAGCAGCCCAAGCGAGACTTACTATATCCATGTAAATTATCTCCCCGATCTCTATGAATATGAAGGAATTATTCCATTATTAATCACTAATAATAGTGGAATCAATGGTGCAGAGTCAAAATGGCATTTTGCTCTAACGCTATTGATGAACCAATCCAATGAATACAAGAGTTCCTATACTCTAATTACAAGGATCTCCGGTCGAATCGGAAAGCAGTAAGCAAAAGCAAGATATACAACTACCCTTGGAGATCTTAAAGGAATGTTACTAATGAAAGATGTAGGAATAGTAAGACCCATTGTTTGTTTTGTTAGCTTTCATAAGCATAAGAAAAAAAATGGAATATAAATAGAAATAGAATAAGAATATATATATATACCATAAAGATGTAAAAGATAACTATCTTAACTATCTATCACATACCTCTATCTACCCCCCAAGTCTTACTGTCTCTGTTTCTTTCTGTGAAACAATCGGGGGACACCCCATTACGTTCTTGGCAGGGTGTTACAAAAAACGGAGAAGTATTTTTCAACTTTTATTAGAAAATTAGATTCTATATCTATATTCTATAATATAGAATAGTTAGTTATTCTATAACTATAATAGTTATAGTTAAGAGTCGATTACCCATCCAATCCAATATTGATTGGATACCTGAGTAAGTACTCAGGGACTCTCGTGAGTCTGGATACAAAATACAAACTATCCTTAGCCCTTTCCGCAACTCCCAATTTGATTCCCCACCAACCTACCCAATCTAATTCAAGACTCAGTCAGTGGGCACCACCCTAGTAAGGTAGGGTAATTAGGAAGTATTGATAGTGCTTCCTATAATCTCCCTCAGATCCTAGAATAGAAGCAAGGATTGGATTTACATTTAGGAACCGAACCCCCTTTCCTTCGGCTACCCCGATTTTAGGTATCTGACTTTCATAGTTCTGAATCTCACAATTTAAGTTTGACTATCGATTCGATTGATAAATCAAATACAAAGAAATAGCCCGAACCAACCAGTAATCAGTAATAAATCGGTTTTTTTTCATATTGATACCTGATTTTAACCATAACCAAATGATAAAAATTCAAGTCTTTTTTTTATAGAACCTCTGTATTCTTAAAATACAGTATCTACAACCCTAGTCATGCTTCTGTCAGGCAAGAATTTTTTGAGTTCTATTAGCATATGTGAGTTCTATTATCATAGAAGGATAAGGTATTCCGAAGCTTTTCTTTTGTTGATCAGGCGACACCCGGATTTGAACTGGGGAGAAAGGGATTTGCAGTCCCGCGCCTTACCACTCGGCCATGCCGCCAAAATGATCCAAAATAGACCTAACTCTTTCTTTTTTTTTTTTTGGGGGGGGGTTACTCAACCTTTTTTTGGTTTGAGTTGGATTTTTAAAACGGGTTTCTTTATCCCTTTCCAAAAGGGATCCCTGGGTCCAGGGTTCTCTTGATTGTATAGTGTTTCAAAACAGAATATTTTTTTTATATTGAAACAGAAAAAAGATATTTCTAGGCACAGAGTCCAAAATTCAGAGTAAATTGGAACCATTAATTATTTCCTGTGAATTCATGAACAGTTCTTGGATTTTGATCTAACGTTTTCTTTCCTTACCTTAATAATGAAATTAATAACATAAGAAAACAAAAAAGTTGATACACGACTAATCAGTATCAATTGTTTTCAATTTCAATTATAACAACATATATGTGTATATGTAAACCCTCGAACAGAAATCGTTACACGCATACCTAGTCCTATCCACTTTATCTTATAGGGAATTGTCGTGCTTGAATTTTGCATTGAATATTTTTCTATTGAATAAGTTGAATCTAAATTGGAAATTATCATATAGCACCCCGAAAAGAGGGGATATGCAGATAACTAGATAGCTATATCTGGATATACTTATACAATGCCCTTTACGCACTTCAATCGTATTCTACTAATTCTACTAACACTAACAAGAGCTCCCTCTTCTCTGTGAATCCTTTTTTGAACAATGGTAGAATCAATGAAATAAGTTAAGTGCTAAAATAAAAACCAACTCGATACTGTTCCGGATTATTCTGTCTTTATCTCATTCATAGAGAATGGATCAAATCATGAATCTATTTCTGGTACCCAATCTTATTTCTGATACCCAATCTTATCGTAATATCATAATAACAGGTAGAAATTGGATCCATTTGTATATTCTATACAAGACTCCATCAGTCTA